TATTTTTCAAAATACAATTACTTCAGTTATCTTCAGTTATTCAATTTCTCTTTTTTCTCTATTACTCTATTATATATTATTCTTATTATTATATATTATTCTTACTTCGATTTTATATCAAAAAATTGGCTCAATAAAAGCCGTTATGTTATTGTTATATAGCACGTATTCTATAGTAACAATATTGCAAAGCAATAAGAAATACAAATAAAAAAAGAATTTAAAGAATAGAACAAAAGAGGGGGGAGGAAATAATAAAGAAAAATTTATACAAAGCTAGATATGAATCATCCGCACCCTCTTTTTTGTATTTCATTAATTGAATTTTGTTTGATTAAGACTAAGTTCTGTAAAAACCCCCGCCTTCTTTAAAATATCATGAACAGTTCCTGTGGGTTGAGCTCCTTTTTCAAGAAAATAGAGAATAGCGGGAACATTTAAATAGGTTTGATTATTGATCGGATCATAAAAACCCACTTTTCGAAGATCTCTTCCCTCTCTTCGGGATCGAACATCAATTGCAACGATTCGATAAACGGCTCATTGGGATAGATGTAGTTAAATAATACCCCCCCTGGAAACGTATAAGAAGTTTTCTCCTCGTACGGCTCGAGAAAAAAATGATTAATTAAAAGTTATGTCTATGTATGGAATTCTAAATATATAGAATTAGAATGTCAAAAAGATCCATAAACAGCAAATCAATTAGACATTTAAACCCGTCTTTTTTTCGAAAAAAAAAGAAGAAAAAAGCATTCGTACTCTCATAACTCAAGTCAAATAACTCTCAAAATGCTCAAAAAAAAAAATCGCATTCCTTTCTTTATTGAGTGGTCTCTAACCCCTTTTTTGTTTGTCTCGCTTAGAATCTATTTCGATTCTTCATTTTAATCTAGTTGTTAAGAAAATTGAAAAGGGTATTTCCTTGTTCTAGGATCTTTTATCTTTGCCTTGAATCATTGGGTTTAGACATTACTTCGGCGATATTTAATCATTTCAAAAATGGCAGCAACATGCCCCTTTTTCTCTCTTTTTTTCTTTCTATCAAAGAATCATATGAACGATTAATTCCTGCATGATACACTTTTGATCGAAAGAGTTTTACCAATTCCAACAATTTTTATTTTTGCTTTGAAAATAGTTTGAATCGGAGCCTTTCGATTTCTATATCAAAAATAGACTTACGAAGTTGTTCCAACTTATTGATTTCCATTAACTAACCCTAGATCCTTGCCCCTGAAAAATGGATGTTTCTTTTCGAGCTCCATCCTGTACTATTTACATTACAACCCAACAAAAAGACGGATTATAATAGAACAAAGGATGTCGAGCAAAAAGCACCTTCATTTCTACATAATGGAAAGTGGTGGGTTTTGACATCCACAGCTGATCATGTCCTTCAAGTCGCACGTTGCTTTCTACCACATCGTTTCAAACGAAGTTTTACCATAACATTCCTCTAGTTTGGAACATTGATTCAATTATGGAATCATGAATAGTCATTGGTTCAGTCGATACACTATAATCTATATAGTTCTTCCTTCTATATGAAATCAATTTCCTTCTACATGAAATAAATAGATAATTTAGGAAGAAAAGGCCTCAATAAGAATTCAAACTAACCCATATTGTATGAATGCAATATATTTTTATTCTTTTTTCCTTTTCTATTCTAAAAAAAAATAAAATTAAAATATTAAAATAAAGAATATCTAATAAATAATAGTACAAAAATAATAATATCACGAATATTATAAATAACACAAATAAACTAATCTTTTTGAATCTACCTTTTCAAATAACCCGATAGATCAAATAACGCAATCGAATAGATCCGCCAATCTCATAGTTCTTCGAGTGCCAATCTTAAGAAATCATTACAAATCAAAAGCAAGAATCGCATTTTCTCCAATATTTGACTCTTAGAAAGAAGGTTATTAAAAACAAAAAAAAGAGCAATTTAGATTCGGATATCGTTATTCTGATATATTAAAAGAATATACTCTGGGACGGAAGGATTCGAACCTCCGAATAGCGGGACCAAAACCCGTTGCCTTACCACTTGGCTACGCCCCATTTAGATTTCTATTTGAAACTACTAAACACTAATATGGGGATTCCTTGTTCGTCAATTCTAGTTCCAAATAGCTATGGAATAGATTAGATTCTTGCTACGATTTTTGCACGTATGGATAGAGAATTAAACCGAATTTATTGATCATTACATAGAATTCAATTAAGATATTGTATGAAAGTATGATTTCTTCTATTCTCTTGTCTTGTAAGAATTGAAGACTTTTGGTTGGGTGAGTTCAAAGAAGTATTGTTTAGTCTGTCTTATTTTCCTTTCTTCATATTTTTTCCTTATATCAAAAAACATATTAATAACTCAATCAAAATTATCTCCAAGAACAAAATTTTGTTATGCTTAATATCTTTAATTTGATCTGTATCTGTTTTAATTCTGTCCTTTTTTCGAGTAGTTTTTTATTCGCCAAATTGCCCGAGGCCTATGCTTTTTTGAATCCAATCGTAGATTTTATGCCGGTAATACCTCTTCTCTTTTTTCTCTTAGCCTTTGTTTGGCAAGCTGCTGTAAGTTTTCGATAAGATCCTTAATACTGTCCTAGAAAAATTCATGATTGATTCAAGAAAAAAAATTCTAACAATTGAAAAGATCAGATAAGTCTTACACTATGAACGAACCCTCAATTCAAAGTCTTGGATAGCCATGATAAGTCTGGATCATCCCATTTCCTCATTCTGACCCTTTTTCGCCGAAGAACCCTATTTAATTTAGATTAGAGCCCGCCACAATATATAATTATTGATATGAAAGAATTTTGTTTTGTAATGAACCACTCAACTCTTATTACAAGTGAATTTATGAAAATTCTTTTTTGATTTCTAGAAATTCTAGAAATCACTTTATTTCTTGGTGTCAAAATCAAAACAAAATAGGATATTAGGAATATTAGGAATGTTAGGATATGTGGTATAAAAACGGGGAATCTATTCTCTTCTTTTTCTAAAAAAATGATCTTGGAGATTGTGTAATGCTTACTCTTAAACTCTTTGTTTACACCGTAGTTATATTCTTTGTTTCTCTCTTCATCTTCGGATTCCTATCTAATGATCCGGGGCGTAATCCTGGACGCGAAGAATAAAAAAGGGAGAGTTCCTTGCTTCATTTTTAGAAATGGTATTAGGATTTGCTCTATTTCACTGCCAAAAACCGAAACGGAAAGAGAGGGATTCGAACCCTCGGTACGAATAACTCGCACAACGGATTAGCAATCCGACGCTTTAGTCCACTCAGCCATCTCTCCTAATTGAGAAAAGATAATTACTATGTTACAGCACACAAAAAGAAATGCTTGAAAAAAGCCCTTTTTAGTTTGTTATATAGATTCTTTTTTTTATTATTATATAGATTGATTATATAGAATATAGATAGATCCAACTTTTCTATAGATCTATAGAACTTTTATCAGTAATTCCATTTCATTTATATTATATTCTATATCCTTTCTATTCTTAAATAAAACAAGGGCTCTAAAGAGATATCTCAAATAAAAAAAAGAATATCGCTTTGGTTTCACTCAAAAGAGACTTTTTTATTTCCAATTTCCACGGGCCGGCCTGGTCAGTACCGGGCCGGGCTCATCTTTTTATTTTCAACAAAAATAACTCATTTTTTCTATGATTCTGCGATCTGACTTGTTGTAACAAAAAATCTTGTTATTGGATTGAATCAACAATCAGAAGCAGAAGAAGTCTTATTTCCGTTCCTATGATATAGAATCCAAATATTATTTCTATTTTTTTTTTCTTCCTATCCTATTTCTTTTTATTTCCATTTATTTTACTAGAATAAATAAATAATAAAAAAACTATGGATTTTTGCACAATCCATTTTTATGTTTGTTATGACTAAGTCCTTTTGGCGAACCCTATCCATCAAAACTCCTATAACACAAAGTTTTCTGACAAAAGGCGGCAAGGCTCTAATTTTCAGGATTTTTTTATGCTCCTATCTTGTAATCCTATCTTGGTTACGCCCAATTCCCCTGTTCGACAAAAGGTCCCTTTATATACAATAATCACATTGTAGCGGGTATAGTTTAGTGGTAAAAGTGTGATTCGTTCTATTAATCCCCTTAAGAGTTAAGGGGTCTCTCGGTTTGATTCATATTCCGAACAAAAACTTTATTTCTTAAAAGGATTTAATCCTTTACCTCTCGACGAAAGATTTGAGGAAGAATATACATTCTCGTGATTTGTATCCAAGGGCCAATTAAATTATATCAATTCAATTTTATATAATTATATATAATTTATAATAAATATATAATTTATAATAAATATATAATTTATAATAAATAGATTATAAATTAATATTGAAAAGTTGGATTATAAAATTGAAAAGTTGGATTATAAAATTACGAAACATAATTTTTTTTTGAATTGGATCAATACTTCCAATTGAATAAGTATGAGGAAAAGATCCATGGATAAAGATAGAAAAGTTTATTTCTAATCGTAACTAAATCTTCAATTTTTTTTGATAGGATAGATTGAAGCAAAATAGCTATTAAACAATAACTTTGGTTTACTAGAGACATTTACATCTTGTTTTAGCTCGGTGGAAACAAAATGCTTTTTCTAAGGATTTTCTCAAATAGAAATAGAGAACGAAGTAACTAGAAAAATTGTTCTATTCTAATCCCACTCTTCTAGAAGGATCATCTAGAAAGCGAATTGTTTTGAATGCATTCAGACAGAAAAGCTAACATAGATGGTATGGGCCAAATTCTTATTTCATTCCTGCCTTAAATATATATTCTATTTTCTATATATTTCTTTTTTTTTGTTTTTTGAATTTATCCACCTTCCATAAAGGAGCCGAATGAAACCAAAATTTCATGTTCGGTTTTGAATTAGAGACGCTAAAAATAATGAATCAACGTCGACTATAACCCCTAGCCTTCCAAGCTAAC